TCTTTCAAAATTCTTAAATTTTTAGATTTAGTAGGGATAAATCTTTCAAAATTTCTAAATTTTGTGGACTTAGTAAATTTTCTTAAGCTTTAACAGTTCTAGATCAAAATCTCTAGCTAAACCGTTAAATTTCCTTAAGCTTTAACAGTTCTAGATCAAAATCTCTAGCTAAACCGTCAAATTTCTCTTATCTTTATAAACTAAGAATTTTTAGATTTAGTAGGGATAAATCTTTCAAAATTCTTAAATTTAGATTTAGTAGGGATAAATCTTTCAAAATTCTTAAATTTTGATTTTGTAGGGGTAAAACTTTTAGTAGGGATAAATCTTTCAAAATTCTTAAATTAAGATTTAGTAGGGATAAATCTTTATAAACTAAGAATTTTTAGATTTAGTAGGGATAAATCTTTCAAAATTTAATTTAGTTTAAAATTATTAGTGGATCTAGTCGTATGAACCTTTGTAGATCAAAATTTTAGACTGAGTTGTTAAATTTTATTTAATTGTGTAATTTTTTAGATAAATTTCATTCAAATTAGATAATTTAGCTAGGTAATTTAATTTATATTTTTAATTAGGAATTTTGATCTACAAAGGTTCATACGACTAGATCTTTGAAAATATCTGATTCTGATTTTTACTTGACGTTTATTTTAATTGTATTAAAAAATATCATTGGTTACTGAAAACCTTAAAATTATTTTTTTCAGCGTATATTAAATGATGGTAAAATTATAGATATAATGTATTTATTTCTTTATATTTTAAGATTGATTTTACCATGATGTCGTTGGTATATGGGAGGAAACTGTGCTTGTACTGGTTGGCTGATGCAATATTTTTTAATAATTTTTTTAATATTTTAAGTTTTTTTATGTAAAATTTGAAAAAATTAAATTATCTAGCTAGGTAATTTAATTTATATTTTTAATTAGGAATTTTGATCTACAAAGGTTCATCGACTAGATCTTTGGAAGTCTAAATTTTATTTTTGCTTGACGTTTATTTTAGTTTTTTAAGAATACTTGATTATCGGGAATTTTGAAATTATTTTTCTTGGTATGTAATTATAGTGGTAAATCGTAAATACATTGTATTTATTTCTTTATATTTTAAGATTGATTTTACCATGATGTCGTTTTGTATGGGAGGAAACTGTGTTTGTACTAGTTAATTTGGTAGTATCTTCTATTTAGTTAATTTTTAAGATATTTGTATGCTTTTTTTCAGCAAAAATTTTGTAAATTTGTTATTAGTTAGGGTCAAGGTACCATTGGGGTTAACTCTAATAAAATTGTAGGTGTTTTTAGTGTATAGTGTATTATGTTATTTTTAAAGATTTTAAAAATAAAGTTTTTTTAGCTTATTTTTATTATTTAAGTTTATTTTAAATGCAAATTTTTGTGAGAAGAAAAAAAATTTTTAAATAAAATTTTTAAGAATTGATTCGCAGTAATAAGTATTATTAAATTTAAGAAATTAAGAAATAGTAAATATTTTTAGTATAAACAAATTTTGTGCCAGCAGTTGCGGTTACACAGGATATGCAATAATAAATGTTTGGTAATAGTAAATTGTAATAGAGAGTTTATAAAAAATTTTAATAGGTGAAATTTTAAGTTTTAATAAATTTAAAGTTATTTTTGAAGCTAATAAATTCTGTTATAAACTAGGATTAGATACCCTATTATAAAGAACCTAATAAAATTTGCCGAATTAGTAGTAGTTAAGATCTTGAAAATTAAAAAAATTGGCGGTATTTTAGTCTATTCAGAGGAACCTGTCCTATAATTGATAGTCCACGATTTTATTTACTTATCTTTTTAGTTTGTATATCGTCGTAGTTTGAATATTTTTTTAGAAAATTAATTTTCAATAGCTTTATTAAGATAAAATCAGATCAAGATACAGTTGATAGATAAGAAGAGATGGGTTACAATAAATATATTTTGTTGGATTAAATTTTGTAATAAATTTATGAAAGTGGATTTGAAAGTAATTTTATATAAATTTATAAAATGATTTTAGCTCTAAGATATGTACATATCGCCCGTCACTTTCATTTTAAAATGAAATAAGTCGTAACATAGTAGATGTACTGGAAAGTGTCTCTAGAAAGATCAGATTAAAGCTTTGTATAGCATTTTAGTTACATTAAAAAGATTATTGGAAATTAATATAATCTGAAATTAATTGATTATTAAAATTTTTATTTGAATTATTTATTTAAAAAAAACAATTTTTTTTTTTATTAATATTTAAGAACTGATAAAATTAATTATAGATTAATAGTATTGAGAAAGAAATCAAGATTTTAATTAAAAGAAAAATTTATTTTTTGTACCTTGTGTATCAGGGTTTATTAAATAAAAATTTTAGATAAAATTTTCTCGAATTTAAAAGAGCTATGATTATATAAATTTTATTGTGGAATAAATACTTAAAATATAGTTATAGAAGTGAAAAGCTATTCGATTTTAAATATATCTAGTTTTTTAAGAAAAAAATTTAATTTTATTCTTATTTTATTATTTATTTAAATTTTTAATTTAATAATAGTAAGATTTAATATTTTAAGGGATGAGCTTTAAAATAGATTAATATAATTTATATATATAAAAAATATTTAATAAGTGGGATTAAAAGCTTTCATCTTTATTAGTGTGTAAAAACTATTTAAGTATAATATAAGATTTTTATATAAATTTATATAATTTATTAAAATATAAATTTAAATGGTATTAATTTAGTAATAATGATAAAATTAGTATAATTTTATGTTCAATATAATTATTGACTAAAGGTTTTATAAAGGAACTCGGCAAATACATTTTTCACCTGTTTATTAAAAACATGGCCTTTTGATTATAATTTAAGGTCTGGCCTGCCCAATGATTAATATTAATTAAATGGCCGCGGTAATTTGACCGTGCAAAGGTAGCATAATCATTAGTTTTTTAATTGAAAGCTGGAATGAAGGGTTGGATGAGAAAATAGCTGTCTCTATAAAAATTTATTAGAATTTTATTTTTAAGTAAAAAAGCTTAAATTTATATAAAAGACGAGAAGACCCTATAGAATTTAATATTTTTTTGTTATTAAGATTTTAGTATTTTAATTTTTTTATCAAATAAAGTATTTGGTTGGGGTGATAGAAAAATTTAATTAACTTTTTTTGTATTTATACATTAATTTATGATTATATGATCCTTATTTAAAGATTAAAAGAGAAATTACCTTAGGGATAACAGCGTAATTTTTTTTGAGAGTTCAAATCGAAAAAAGAGTTTGCGACCTCGATGTTGGATTAAAATATAATTTTGGTGTAGAAGCTAAAAATTTAGGTCTGTTCGACCTTTAATATTTTACATGATCTGAGTTTAAACCGGTGTGAGCCAGGTTGGTTTCTATCTTTATAAAATTAAAATATTTTAGTACGAAAGGACCAAATATTTGATTTAAAATTTAGTATTAGAATATTATTAGTTATTTTGGCAGAATAGTGCAATAAATTTAGAATTTATTTAAGTGAATTTAATTTACAAATAATACTTGGCATTTAAAGATTTGTTTTTAATAGTGGTTTCTAGTTTAATTTTAGTTATTGGTGTATTAATTAGGGTTGCTTTTTTAACATTATTAGAACGTAAGGTATTAGGATATATTCATATTCGAAAAGGTCCGAATAAACTTGGGTATATAGGTTTATTGCAGCCTTTTAGAGATGCTATTAAATTATTTACTAAGGAACAAACTTATCCTTTTATATCAAATTTTGGTTTATATTATATTTCACCTATTATAAATTTATTTTTATCTTTATTATTGTGGATATGTATGCCTTTTATTACAGTAAGTTTGAATTTTAATATATCGATTTTATTTTTTTTAAGAATTTCAAGATTAAGAGTTTATACTATTATATTAGCAGGGTGATCTTCTAATTCAAATTATGCTATACTAGGAAGTATGCGATCAGTAGCTCAAACTATTTCTTATGAAGTAAGAATGGTGTTAATTTTATTAAGGTTTTTGACTTTAGTGGTAAGATTTAATTTAATTGATTTAATTAAATTTCAAGAATATATTTGATTTTTATTTTTAATATTACCTTTAAGATTGATATGGTTCATTACATCTCTAGCTGAAACAAATCGTTCTCCATTTGATTTTGCCGAAGGAGAATCAGAATTAGTATCTGGATTTAATGTAGAGTATAGTTCTGGGGGATTTGCAATAATTTTTTTAGCTGAATATGCTAGAATTTTATTTATAAGTATAATTTGTGTTTTATTGTTTTGTGGTGGTGATTTAGTAAGGATTAAATTTTTTATTAAATTAACGGTAATTTCTTTTGTATGGGTATGAGTGCGGGGAACTTTACCCCGGTACCGATATGATAAATTAATATATTTAGCTTGAAAAAGTTATTTACCTGTAGCTTTAAACTTATTAGTATATTATTATTCGTTAAGTTTATTTTGTATGTTTATTTCTATTTAGTTAATAATTTTTAGTATATAAAAAGTTAATAGAAAATTATAATTTCTTTTTTTTACTTTCAAAGTAAATACTTATACAAGTTCATTAACTATTTATTTAAAGATAATATAGTCTCATAATTTAGCTACTAAAGGATTGATAATAAAGTATCTAAAGTAAATAATAGATAAAATTTGACCAACAATAATGTATGGATCTTCGACTGGCCGAGCCCCGATTCATGTGAGTAGAATAATAATAGAAAATAAAGATCAGAATAAGATTTTATTTAGAGGGTAAAATTGTGTTCTTTGGAATTTTTTTTTATTAATAAAAGGTGAAATATATAAAATTCTAATTGAAAGAACTAAAGCAATTACTCCTCCAAGTTTATTTGGGATAGATCGTAAAATAGCATAAGCAAACAAAAAATATCACTCTGGTTGGATATGGATTGGAGTTACTAAAGGATTTGCTGGGATAAAGTTATCTGGGTCTCTTAAAAGATACGGATTTTGTAGAGTTAAAAGAGTTAGAAGTATTAATAATAGAAGAAATCCTACTAAATCTTTATAAGTAAAATATGAATGAAAAAATATTTTGTCTATATTACTATTTGTCCCTAATGGGTTTCTAGATCCAGTTTGATGCAGAAATAGAAGATGAATTATAACTAGAGCTAAAATGATAAATGGTAAGAGAAAATGTAGGGTAAAGAATCGGGTTAATGTAGCATTATCAACAGCAAACCCCCCTCAAATTCATTGAACAATAAAAATTCCTAGGTAAGGAATTGCAGAAACTAAATTTGTAATAACTGTAGCTCCTCAAAAGGATATTTGACCTCAGGGGAGAACATACCCGAGAAAAGCTGTTGCTATTACTATAAAAAAGATAGTTACTCCTGATATTCAAGTTTCAATTAAATAATAAGATCTATAGTATAATCCTCGGCCAATATGGGTGTATAAACAAATAAAGAAAAAAGAAGCTCCATTAGCATGTAAAGTTCGAAGAAGTCAGCCATAATTTACATCTCGACAAATATGAGCTACACTATTAAATGCTAAATCAGTATTTGGGCAATAATGCATAGCTAAGAAAATTCCTGTAAAAATTTGAATTAATAAACATAATCCGAGTAGTCTTCCAAAATTTCATATTGCAGTAATATTAGTTGGTGTTGGAAGATATACTAAGGTTGAAGTAAAAATTTTTACTAAAGGATTATTTTTAATAATTTTTATCATTTATTTTTGACGTAAAGTTCCGGTGTTTCGTCCGACGATTTTTACAATTGCAATGAGAGTGACAAGAAGATAGATTATTAAAATAATTATTATTTGTATATTAGGATAATTAAAAAATTTTCTTAAAGAATTGTTTATAAAAGTTAAAGATTGGTTTAAATTAATCGAATTAATAGAAATGAGATTGGAATAATAGTTATCTCTAAAAGTAATTATAATAAGAAGAATAATAAATCTAAAGAAACAATAAATTGTTATTATTTTAGGTATTTTAAATTTTTCATTTGAGGCGATTCTAGTTATATAAATAAATATTACTAGTATTCCTCCAATTATAATTAAAAATAAGATGTATCTAAATCAAAAATTAAAATAGAGTATCCCAGAGGATAAAGAAATTAAAATTGTTTGGATTAGTAAGATACATCCCAGAGATAGCGGGTGATTTATAAATATAAAAATAGTAGAAAATAATCAATTTAATGAAAATATGTAGATTAAAATTTCAGGAAATAGTTTAAAAAATATTAATTTTGGAGATTAAAGTTAAAGAAGAAGTTCTTTTTTCCTGATGTTTTAAAAGAATAATCTTATATCTGATTTACAAGACCAGTATTTTATTTAAATTATTAAAACAGTAATGCTAATATATTATTATTCTTATTCACTAGTATGTTTATTTTTTTCTAGACTTTATATTTATGTGTCTAAATATAAGCATTTATTATTAATATTATTAAGTTTAGAATCTGTGGTTTTATCTTTGTATGGATTATTAATGTTTTATTTGATTCAATATTTTTTTGAGTATTTTCTTTCAATATTTTTTTTAACGATAAGGGTTTGTGAAAGAGCTTTAGGCCTTTCTTTATTAGTATTAATAATTCGTACTCATGGTAGGGATATAATCTTATTATTTGATAATTTATGATAAGAATAGCTTTTAGTTTAATTTTTATGATACCTTTAGTTTATATTACTCAATATTGAATGATTTTAGTTTATCTATTTTTATTAAGATTTATCTTTATATTTAAAATAAGATTATTTACTTTTTTTGGGTCATTATCTTATTTTTTCGGTATAGATATACTTTCTTTTTCTTTAATTATATTAAGTTTTTGAATTTGTTCATTAATAATTTTAGCTAGAGAAAACTTATTTAAAAGTAATTATTATTGACGGTTGTTTTTATTAATAATTATTTTTTTGTTGCTGAGTTTATTTATTGCATTTAGTTCAATAAATATATTTGTTTTTTATTTATTTTTTGAGGTTAGCCTTATTCCGACATTATTTTTAATTATTGGGTGAGGGGTTCAACCTGAGCGAATTATAGCCGGAATTTACTTATTATTTTATACTTTGCTAGTTTCTTTGCCTATAATGGCAGCTTTATTTTATTTATATAGAAAATTTCATACTTTAGATTTTTTTTTTTTTTTTTCTGTGAATAGATGAATATTGTATTTTTGTGTCAATATGGTTTTTTTAGTTAAAATTCCTATGTTTTTTACACATTTATGATTACCAAAAGCTCATGTAGAGGCCTCAATTTCTGGATCAATAATTTTAGCTGGGGTTATATTAAAGTTAGGGGGATATGGATTATTACGAGTAATAAAGTTATTTCTAGAAATTGGTATAAAAATTAATATTATTTTTATTGTAATTTCTTTAGTTGGTGGTTTAATTGTTTCTTTAATATGTATCCGACAAAGTGATATAAAAAGATTGATCGCTTATTCATCAGTATCTCATATAGGTTTAGCTTTAAGGGGTATTATAACTATAAATTTATGGGGATTTTGAGGGGCTTTAGTTTTAATATTAGCTCATGGATTATGTTCTTCTGGATTATTTTGTTTGGCAAATATTGTTTATGAGCGAACACATAGTCGAAGTATTTATTTAAATAAGGGATTAATAAATATTTTTCCTAGTATAGCTTTATGATGATTTTTATTATGTACATCTAATATGGCAGCACCTCCGTCGTTAAATTTACTGGGTGAGGTTTTATTGATTAATTCATTATCTTTATATAGAAAATATACTATATTATGTTTATTTTTTTTAGTTTTTTTTAGAGCTGCTTATTCTTTATTTTTGTATATTTATACACAACATGGAAAAATTCATTCAGGACTTTATGCTATGAATCAAATTAATGTGCGTGAATATTTACTTTTGTTTCTACATTGGGTTCCGTTAAATTTATTAATTTTAAAAGTAGAAAGATTTTGTTTATGAATTTATTTAAGTAGTTTAGTTAAAAATATTAATTTGTGGAATTAAAGAAATAATTTATTATCTTAAATAATTTTATCATGTAATCTTCAATTTTTGATTTTTATATTTTTTTCTAATAGCTTATATTTATTAGGGTTATATTTTTTGAATTTTAATATAGAAATTTATATTGAATATGAAATTTTATCATTAAATTCTTCTTCTATTGTGTTTATTATTTTATTAGACTGAGTTTCTTTAGTTTTTATAAGATTTGTATTTTTTATTTCTAGTTTAGTTATTAAATATAGAGATGAGTATATGTATGGGGATAAAAAATTGAAACGATTTATTTGATTGATAGTTTTATTTGTATTTTCTATAATATTAATAATTTTAAGACCAAATTTAGTATCAATTTTATTAGGTTGAGATGGATTAGGATTAGTTTCTTTTGGATTAGTAAATTATTACCAAAATATTAAGTCTTATAATGCAAGAATATTAACGGCATTGACAAATCGAATTGGAGATGCGGCTATTTTAATAGGAGTTGCCTTTTTAATAAATTATAGAGGTTGAACATTTTCTAGATATTTAGAAATTATAAAAACTGAACAATTTTTAATTATGGTTAGACTCTTTGTTATTATGGCTGCTATAACAAAAAGGGCTCAAATTCCTTTTTCATCCTGGCTTCCTGCGGCAATAGCAGCTCCAACTCCTGTTTCTTCTTTAGTTCATTCTTCTACTTTAGTAACAGCTGGAGTTTATTTATTAATTCGTTTTAGATATTTATTTTCTCATAATATATTTTATTTTTTATTATTAGTTTCTTTAACAACAATGTATGCGGCTAGAATTGCTGCTAATTTAGAATATGATTTGAAAAAAATTATTGCTTTATCTACATTAAGTCAGTTGGGAATAATAATTACTATTTTAAGTTTAGGGGAAGTTGATCTTGTATTTTTTCATTTATTAATTCATGCTTTTTTTAAGGCTTTATTGTTTATGTGTGCTGGGGCAATTATTCATAATTTAGGTAATTGTCAAGATATTCGTTATATAGGTGGCGTAATCTATTTTATACCTTTAACTTGCGTTTGTTTTAATATTAGAAATTTTGCTTTATGTGGATTGCCTTTTTTATCTGGATTTTATTCTAAGGATTTAATTGCTGAGTTTTTATCTGGTGATAGAAGTGGGTTTTCTATTTATTTACTATTTTATATTTCAGTTGGTTTAACAGTATCTTATAGAATACGAGTTTCATATTTTGTAAATTTAAAGGAAGTAAATTATATTAGATTAATATATTTGAGTGATAATAATAATAAAATTATATTAAAGGGGATAGTTGGATTAGTTTATTTAGTAATTGTAAAAGGAAGAATATTAATGTGATTGTTATTTTCTACGCCACCTTTTCTTCTTCTTCCAAGTTTAATAAAACTTATAACTTTATCTATAATTGGTATAGGGGCGTATTTTGGATACGAGCTATCTTGTATAAAACATACTTATTCTAATAAATCTATAAAATTTTATAAATTAAGATCATTTCTAGTAAATTTATGAAATATGCCTATTTTATCTACATTTGGTTTAAATTCTTATTTTTTACGTTTAAGAAAAATGTATAATAAAAAGTTTGATTATGGGTGATTGGAATATTATGGAAGGAAAAATTTATTTAAATTAATTAAAAAATTTTCTAAGCTTTTTCAGTTATTTATACGTAATCATTTAAAATTATTTTTTTTAGTTGTGTTTATTTGAATTTTAGTAATTTTGGTATTTTTTTATTTAGGTAGCTTAATTTTAGAGCATAGCATTGAAGATGCTAGGGTAATTTATTAATTTCTAAATAAAATATTTTTAAGATAAAATCTAATTTTACAATGAAAATGTAATGTTTTTATTAAACTATAAAAATTGAATTAAAAACGGAGTTTCACCGCTATAAGAATAAAGTTAGAAGCTTTTTCTTGGGTATCTTAATTCTTTAACTGGAATATTTTCAATTTTATCATTAACAGTGATATACCTCTATTTTGGTTTCAGTCAAAAATAAGGATAATATTATATCAAATTTTTAGGTCGAAACTAAATGCGAAATTTTCACTTCTTATTTAAGATAAATTGATTAAATCAATATTTTCTAAATGCAACTTAGACGTTATAGTCTAACTATTATCCTTATTTTGCTCAATTTAAGGAACCTTGATTTTGTTCATGGTATAAGCCGATTAGTAAAATTAAAATAAAAAAATTAATGGTAATCGTTATATTTATGATATTAGAAGAATTTGTAATAGAAATGATTGGTAAGAGAAGTGTGAGTTCAACATCAAAAATAACAAAAATTACTGCGATTAAAAAGAAATGTAAGGAAAAGGGTAGTCGAGCAGAATTTTTAGGATCAAATCCACATTCGAAAGGGCTATTTTTTTCACGATCTTGATAGGTTTTTTTTGATAAAAAATTTAATAGAATAGTTATAATATTTAGAATAATAATAATTATAAATCTTTGATAGATTAAAATTTTAATTATTTATACTAGAAATCTAGATTTTTTGATTGGAAGTCAAATATAATATATATATATTATATAAATAAGTAATTATCTCCCTCATCAATAAATAGTGACATAAAGAAAAAGTCATACTACATCTACAAAATGTCAATATCAGGCTGCTGCTTCAAATCCAAAATGATGTGTAGATGAAAAATGATTATAAAATAATCGAATTAAACAAACAAATAAAAAGATTGATCCAATAATTACATGTAATCCGTGGAGTCCTGTAGTTATAAAGAATGTAGATCCGTATACTCTATCAGCAATAGTGAATGGGGCTTCTATGTATTCGTATCCTTGAAGAAGAGTAAAGTAAAATCCTAGTATTACAGTAAGACTAAGTCCTTGTAAGGATTGAATATAATCATTTTCTATAATACTGTGATGAGCCCAGGTAATTGTTAGGCCTGAAGTTAAAAGAATTAGAGTATTTAATAGAGGAATTTCTAGGGGATTAAAGGGTTTAATTCCTTTAGGAGGTCAATTTATTCCTAATTCAATTCTTGGTGCAAGACTAGCATGGAAAAATGCTCAAAAAAATGCAAGAAAAAAGAATACTTCAGAAGTAATAAATAAGACTATCCCTCAACGTAATCCTAAGGTTACTTTTAATGTGTGGTGTCCTTGAAAGGTTCTTTCTCGAATAATGTCTCGCCATCATTGAAATATAATTAAACAATTAGTGAATAAACTAAAAAATAGTAGATTTGTTTCATGAAGATGAAATCATTTAATTATTCCTATTATAAATCTGAAAATACTTAATGAGCCTAATAAGGGTCAAGGACTTTGATCAACTAAATGATAAGGGTGATTTTTTGTTAATTTCATTAATTAATTTCTCTAGAGTATAAAGTAGCTAAAATAGAAAATACATAAGATTGAATAATAGCTACTGCTGATTCTAAAATTAATAGTATAATTTGAGCAATTAACAGGATTAATAAGAGGCTTAAAGAAACAATTGGTCCTGAGTTGCCTATTAATGTAATAAGTAAATGTCCGGCAATTATATTAGCAGTTAATCGAATAGATAAAGTTCCTGGGCGAATAAAATTTCTAATAGATTCAACAATTACTAGAAATGGTAGAAGAATATTAGGAGCACCCTGAGGAACTAAATGGGCAAATATATAAGTATGGTTTTTTCTTCATCCATAAATTATAAATCTTATTCATAGAGGTAAACTTAGAGTTAAGGTGAAACTTAGATGTCTTGAGCAAGTAAAAATATATGGGAATAATCCTAGGAAATTGTTGAGAACAATAAAGGTAAATAGTCTAGAAAAGAAAATAGTTCTTCCTTTGAAGGCTTTATATTTAATTAAGATTTTTAATTCATTATGAATAATTATAATAGAGGAGATTCAAAATAAACAAAGTCGGGAAGGGATTAATCAATATATAGGAGGAACAATAACAAATATTAGTGTAGCTCTTAATCAATTTAATGAAAAGATAGAATTTACTGAAGGATCAAAAGATGAAAAAAGGTTTGCTATCATTTTCAGTTTATAGAAATTTTTTTAATTTTATTGGTAGGTTTTTTTGGTGTATAAAGAAATATGTAGTAATTTAAAATAATAGATAAGATAAATATTAGAAAAAAGAAAAAATATAAAGATAATCAATTTAATGGAGCTATTTGTGGTATTAAAAATTATTATTTTAAATAATTCTAGCTTGACAAGCTAACGTTATAGTTTTAACTAAATTTTTAATTAAGATTTTCATTAGAAGTAGATGCAACGCTACTATATGATGGTTTAAGAGACCAATACTGGCTTTCAGTTTTCTAATGTAGTCGGATGAATTAATTCAGTCTAAGAAGCATTGGTGGGAAATTCTTTCAATAACAATAGGTATAAAACTATGATTTGCTCCGCAGATTTCTGAGCATTGTCCGTATAGAAGACCAGCTCGATTAATATTAAAGTTAGATTGATTAAGTCGACCGGGTGTTCCATCAATTTTAACTCCTAAGGATGGAATTGTTCATGAGTGAATTACATCAGTAGAGGTAACAATAATTCGAACTTGGGTGTTAAATGGAATTACTATATGGTTATCTACATCTAAAAGTCGAAAATTAAACGGTTTTAGTTCTCTTGTAGGAATTATATAGGAATTAAATTCTAAGTTTTTGTAATCAGAGTATTCATAAGATCAGTATCATTGATGGCCAATTGCTTTTACTGTGATTATTGGGTTATGAATTTCATCAAGAATATATAAAAGTCGTAAAGATGGAAGAGCAATTACAATTAAAATTAAAGCTGGAAGAATTGTTCAAATTATTTCAATAAGTTGACCTTGAAGAAGATACCGATGAGTAAATTTATTAAATAATATAGAGATTAATATTTGTCCTACTAAGATAGTAATAATAAGAAGAATTGTTAAAGTGTGATCGTGGAAGAATATTAGTTGTTCTATTAAGGGGGATGCCCTGTCTTGAAGGAGAATTGTCTTTCATGTTGCGATTTCTAAAAAAAGTTTAAACTTTATATTTGGGGTTTAAATCCAAGGCACTATTCTGCCATATTAGAAATTAGTTACTGCTGGAATTTCCTTATAGCTGTGATCAGCAGGTGGAAAAAATTGTAATCATTCAATTGAAGTTGATAGGCTAAATGAAGATAAATTTATTCGTTGAACTGAAAAAGCTTCTCAAAGGATAAAGATAAAATAGAAAATTCTAATTAAGGAAATTAATCTTCCAATTGAAGACACAATATTTCATATTGTAAAAGAATCAGGATAGTCAGAGTAACGTCGAGGCATACCTCTAAGTCCTAAAAAATGTTGAGGAAAAAAAGTTAAATTTACTCCAATAAATATTACAGAAAATTGAACTTTTAAAAATTTAGAATTTAGAGTTAAGCCTGTAAAAAGAGGAAATCATTGGATAATTCCTGCTAGAATTGCAAATACTGCTCCTATAGATAACACATAATGAAAATGAGCTACTACATAATAAGTATCATGAAGAATAATATCAATAGAAGAATTAGCTAGAACTACCCCAGTTAATCCGCCAATTGTAAAAAGAAAAATAAATCCAATTGATCATAAAGAAGAAGGATTAAATGAAATTTGAGTGCCATGATAGGTTGCCAATCATCTGAAAATTTTAATTCCGGTTGGGACTGCAATAATCATTGTTGCTGAGGTGAAGTAAGCTCGGGTATCCACATCTATGCCAACAGTAAATATATGATGGGCTCAAACCACAAAGCCTAAAATACCAATTGCTATTATTGCATAAATTATTCCTAATACGCCAAATGTTTCTTTTTTTCCTCTTTCTTGACCAATGATATGGGAAATTATACCAAATCCTGGTAAAATTAAAATATATACTTCTGGGTGTCCAAAAAATCAAAATAAATGTTGATAAAGAATTGGATCACCGCCTCCTGCTGGATCAAAAAATGAAGTATTAATATTTCGGTCGGTTAATAGTATGGTAATAGCTCCAGCTAGAACTGGGAGAGATAAAAGTAATAAAATGGCAGTAATTTTTACAGCTCAGATAAATAAGGATATTTGGTCGGATTTTATTCCTGAAGAACGTATATTAACTGCTGTAGAGATAAAATTAATAGCTCCTAAAATAGAGGAAATTCCTGCTATATGAAGACTGAAAATTGCTAGATCTACAGAAGCTCCTTCATGAGCAACGTTTGTTGATAAAGGTGGATAAACTGTTCAGCCAGTTCCGACTCCTTTATCGATAATTCTACTTATTAATAATAGAGCTAAAGATGGTGGTAAAAGTCAAAATCTTATATTATTTAATCGTGGGAAAGCTATATCAGGAGCTCCTAATATTAGTGGAACTAATCAATTTCCGAAACCTCCGATTATAATAGGCATTACTATAAAGAAAATTATAATAAAAGCATGGGCTGTTACAATAGTATTATAGATTTGATCGTCTCCGATTAATCTTCCAGGGTTTCCTAATTCGGTTCGAATTAGTATTCTAAGGGATGTACCTGCTATGCCGGCCCATGCTCCAAGAATAAAATATAATGTTCCGATATCTTTGTGATTTGTTGAATAAAATCATTTATTCGGTAAAATGGCTGAGATTAAGCGGTAAATTGTAAATTTAAAGACGAAGATTTTCTTCTTTTACCAAATTATATAGTCTAATAGGATTTTAAATTGCAAATTTAAAGGTATATTTATATTAATATTATAATTTAAGAATTGAAATTTTTTTCAATTTTGACTTTGAAGGTCAATAGTTTTATTAACTTAAATTCTTATTAAAAGATATTAATAGAGATTAAACATATTATTAATCCAGTAAGTGATAAAGAGTTACTAAAGAATAATAAGTATGAAGTTTTTTTGTAGATTTTAGTTATTGATTCTTCAGAATTTAATGTGAATGTAGAAAATGTAATTCGTAGATAAATATACAAAGATAATAATGTAAAAATAATTAAAATAATAGATAGGATATAAAAATTATTTAAAATTATATGATTAATTGTCAATCATTTAGGGAAAAATCCCAGAAATGGTGGCAATCCTCCTAAGGATAGAAAATTCAGTATAAATATAAATTTTAGATTTTTATTAAAGGAAAATAATATATTTACTTGATTTATAAAATAAATATTAAATCGTAGAAAAATAATTACAATATTAAAATTAATTATACAATAGATTAGAAAATAATAAAATCAAATTCTGTTTGAGTTTAAAAGAGCTGAAATTATTCAGCTTACATGATTGATAGATGAATATGCTATAATTTTACGTAAACATACATAATTTATTCCTTGAATTCCTCTGATTAAAGAAGAAATAATAATAATAATTGATAAAAATATTGGAGCATATGTGGTATAGGTTAAAAGAACTATTGGAGCAATTTTTTGTCAGGTTATTATAATGTAAGCTATTTCTCAATTTAAACCTCTTATTACTTCAGGGAATCAGAAATGTAAAGGTGCGGCCCCTACTTTAAAAAGAAGAGAGGTATCTACTATTAAAGAGGTTGTTATATTTATTTCTATCCTGTAATTTTTTATATTAGTAAAGATAATAATAGAAAATAAAAGAATAGAAGAGGCTATTGCTTGGGTGATAAAATATTTAATAGTAGCTTCAGAGGGGTATTTATTATTAGATTTTTTTATTAACGGTATAAGAGATAAAAGGTTAATTTCTAGGCCGATTCATGAAGTTAATCATGATAAGGTAGAGATAGAAATTAAGGTTCCTCTAATTATAGTGCTAAAAAATAATAGTTTATAGAAATTTTTAATTAAAAAGAAAAGGATTGGGACCTTTATGAATGGGGTATGAACCCATTAGCTTAAATTTAGCTTATCTTTTTACATTTTAGTATATAATGTACAAAAGTTTTTGATACTTTAAGAGATAGATTAAATCTATTAAGTGTAA